ATAGCCCAGAAAGTCGAGAGAATATTTAGATAATTGATTTATACGGACTCTTCCTGATTGAGACCACATGTAAAAATAATATTGCCATAAATCGACAAAGTAATATTTCCACTTATTCATCAGAAGAGACGTATCTTTTGAGGCCAGAATTGCCTTTCCTTGATACCTAATCAAATGTATGAAAGGGTCTTTGAACAACCATAGGTTGTTCTGAAAATCATTATAAAAGACTTCTCCAAGATACTCTATTTTTCTAGAGAAATAAATGCGTTCAAGAAAGACTCCAGAATATGTTGATCGTAAATGAGAAGATTGGTTACGGAGAAAAAGGAAAATGGATTCGTATTCACATACATGAAAATTATATAGGAACAAGAATAATCTTGGATTAAAAATCGAAAAAGATTTCTTTGGAGTAAGAAAACTCTTCAAATTACAATACTCGTAGAGAGAGAAACGTAATAAATGCAAAGAAGAAGCATCTTTTACCCAGTAGCGAAGGGCTTGAACCAAGATTTCTAGATGGATGGGGTAAGGTATTAGTACATCTACCACATAATTTAAATGTGAGAATTTGTCCTCTAAAAAAGGAAATATTGAATGAATTGATTGGAAATTATGAGATTTTGCGACTTCTTCCCCTTGTGAGTAAGATACTAATCGTAAGGAAAATGGAATTTCCACAATGACTGCAAATCCCGCCGATATCATTTGAGAATAGAAATTATTGTTGTGACCAAAAAATGGATTTTGGTTGGAATCATTAGCAGAAATAATTAAATGATTCTGTTGATCCATTCGAATAATTAAACGTTTCACAATTAGTGAACTAAATTTATTACCATAACCCTGATTTTCCAAAAAAATCATCGATTTATTGAAAGCATGATCATGAGCAAGTGCATAAATATACTCCCGAAAAAAAAGTGGGTATAGGAAATCATGTCGGCGAGATCTATTTAGTTCTAAATATACTTGAAACTCCTCCATTTCAAATTCGATTTGAACCAAAGATAGGGGATCTATTCGGTTATCAAATGATACATAGCGCGATACAGTCAAAACAAGGTATTATAGTAAGAAAAGAATAGATACCTCGGAGACCAGTAGATTCAGCAACGGATTCTCTCTATCCTATCTACGGATTCTCTCTATCCTATCTTTTGCCATCTAATTGATTTATGTTATGTTCGTTATAGGATAAGAAGATGCTTAGAAATCCTTTATTTTTTCAACCGAATCGCTCTTTTGATTTTGGAAAAAAAAAGATCTTTTATTTATCAATATACTGCTTCTTCTACACATTCATGTCTAACCCATAAAGGGAATAACTAATAATTAGGACTCATAAAAAAATCGATAATTTACTCAGGAGAAAAACCTTTACCACCTTAGGTACTAATTTCTTTTTAACGTTTAATTAGATCGGGTAATCATTCAAATTGAGAACAGAAGCTCGTTACTTTTTGTTTCCCTATAATTGGGTCCGTAGAACTCTATCCATTTATTCACTCGACCCAACTTTGAATTCAATTAATTTTTTTGTTCCGCACCAAAAATTCAAAGACGCTTTTTTCTTTTTTTTGGACTGATCCGGAAAAAAATGGATTCTTAGAATTCTCCATTGATACGACATGCTCTTTTTTCCATCCACTCCTTTCAGGATCAGTCGTGGTCTTACAAACTCTACCGATGGTATGAACGAATCCCTTTTTTCATACAAATGTGTAAAAGATGCTAGTCGCACTTAAAAGCCGAGTACTCTACCGTTGAGTTAGCAACCCGAAAAAAAAAATTATAATATGTAAATACAATCGGAATAAAAACAAAAAAAAAATGGAATTGCACGAGGCAATCAAAACAAGAAATTAGCAAAAATTTGAATAAAATCAAAAATTATAATCTAATCTGTACATTCAATGTTCAGATTAGATTATAATACACGAAATTCTCAGATAAAAACATAGAAATAGAAATAGAATAAGTGAAAATTTGTGGACCGCCTCCTGTCTTATTCATTCCATTGTTATCCATTTTGTTTTTGTTTCAATATTCAATCCAATTACAATAAAAAAAAAAAAACTTCTTGTATCATAACAAATTCAAAGAAAGAACCCACGAATTATTTCAATGAAGTGAAGTGCCAAACTTGTGGGCGGGGATAAATAGATCTATTTATTTACGATCGAATTATATTTGTTCGATACACTGTTGTCAATATGATTGTAAATTTTGAATCTAAATGTTGAGAAAAGAATAAAGAATATAAAAAAGACTATAAAAAAATACAATGAAAAAAAGAATTAAGTAAGTCAATTTTTTTTTTATTATTAATTATTATTTATTATTAATATTTTTTTTTTTTTTATATCTTATTTTATCTGTTTTTTTATCTTATTTTATGTTATTTTTTGAAATGCAATTACTTCATTTATTCAATTGATCTTTTTTCTCTATATTTTATATCAATAAAATTAGCTCAATAAATTTGGGTTTTGTTGTTATAGAACACGGTATTCTATAGTAGCAATAGTCTATAGTAGCAAAGCAATAAGAAATACGAACAATAAATCAAAAAGTATGAATAGAACAAAAGAGGGGGGAGGAAATAATAAAGAAAAATTTATACAAAGCTAGATATGAGTCATCCACACCCTCTTTTTTGTATTTCATTAATTGAATTTTGTTTGATTAAGACTAAGTTCCGTAAAAACACCCGCCTTCCTTAAAATATCATGAACAGTTCCTGTGGGTTGAGCTCCTTTTTCAAGGAAATAGAGAATAGCGGGAACATTTAAATAGGTTTGATTATTTATCGGATCATAAAAACCCACTTTTCGAAGATCTCTTCCCTCTCTTCGGGATCGAACATCAATTGCAACGATTCGATAAACGGCTCATTGGGATAGATGTAGTTAAATAATACCCCCCCCCCTAGAAACGTATAAGAAGTTTTCTCCTCGTACGGCTCGAGAAAAAAAAAATGATTTAAAGTTATGTCTATGTATGGAATTAGAATGTATGGAATTAGAATGTCAAAAAGATCCATAAACCCAGCAAATCAATTAGACATTTTAACCCGTCTTTTTTTTTTTCGAAAAAAAAAAAGACGAAAAAAGCATTCGTACTCTCATAACTCAAGTCAAATAACTCTCAAAATGCTCAAAAAAAATCCTTAGGCATTCTTTTATTGAGTGGTCTCTAACCCCTTTTTTGTTTGTCTCGTTTAGAATCTATTTCGATTCTTCATTTTGATCTAGTTGTTGAGACAATTGAAAAGGGTATTTCCTTGTTCTAGGATCCTTCATCTTTGACTTGAATCATTAGGTTTAGACATTACTTCGGCGATATTTAATCATTTGAAAAATGGCAGCAACATGCCCCTTTTTCTCTCTTTTTTTCTTTCTATCAAAAAATCATATGAACGATTAATTCCCGCATGATACACTTTTGATCGAAAGAGTTTTCCCAATTCCAACAATTTTTCTTTTTGATTTGAAAATAGTTGGAATCGGAGCCTTTCGATTTCTATATCAAAAATAGACTTACGAAGTGGTTCCAACTTATTGATTTCCATTAACTAACCCTAGATCCTTGCCCCTGAAAAACGGGTGTTTCTCTTCGAGCTCCATCCTGTACTATTTATATTTACATTACAACCCAACAAAAAAAAACGGATTATAATAGAACAGAACAAAGGATGTCGAGCCAAAAGCACCTTCATTTCTACATAATGGAAAGTGGTGGGTTTTGACATCCACAGCCGATCATGTCCTTCAAGTCGCACGTTGCTTTCTACCACATCGTTTCAAACGAAGTTTTACCATAACATTCCTCTAGTTTGGAACATTGATTCAATTATGGAATCATGAATAGTCATTGGTTCAGTCGATACATAGTAATCTATCTATACTTCTTCCTTCTATATGAAATCAATTTCCTTCTGTATGAAATAAATAGATAATTTAGGAAGAAAAAGCCTCAATAAGAATTCAAATTAACCCATATTGTATTGTATGAATGCAATATATTTTTCTTTTTTAAAACTCAAACTTTTATTATCCTTTTCTATTCTATTCTAATTAAACTTTTCTATTCTAATTAATAAGAAATTAAGAATATCATTAATAAAAATATCACGAATATTATAAATAACACAAATAAACTAATCCTTTTGAATCTACCTTGCATCTTCAAATAACTCGATAGAATAGATTCGCCAATCTCACAGTTCTTCGAGTGCCAATCTTAAATCTTAAGAAATCATTAAAAATCAAAAGCAAGAATCACATTTTTTCCAATATTTGACTCTTAGAAAGAAGGTTGTTAAAAAAAAAAGAGCAATTTAGATTCGGATATCGTTATTCTGATATATAAAAAGAGTATGCTCTGGGACGGAAGGATTCGAACCTCCGAATAGCGGGACCAAAACCCGTTGCCTTACCACTTGGCCACGCCCCATTTAGATTTCTATTTGAAACTACTAAACACTAATATGGGTATTCCTTGTTCGTCAATTCCAGTTCCAAATAGCTATGGAATAGATTAGATTCTTGCTAGGATTTTGGCACGTATGGATAGAGAATTAAACCGAATTTATTGATCATTACATATAATTCAATTAAGATATTGTATGAAAGTATGCTTTCTTCTATTCTCTTGTAAGAATTTAAGAATTGATTTTGATTGGGTGAGTTCAAAGAAGTATTGTTTAGTCTGCCTTATTTTCCTTTCTTCATTTTTTTTCCTTATATTAAAAACATATTAATATTAATAACTCAATCAAAATTATCTCCAAGAACAAAATTTTGTTATGCTTAATATCTTTAATTTGATCTGTATCTGTGTTAATTCTGCCCTTTTTTCGAGTAGTTTTTTATTCGCCAAATTGCCCGAGGCCTATGCTTTTTTGAATCCAATCGTAGATTTTATGCCAGTAATCCCTGTTCTCTTTTTTCTCTTAGCCTTTGTTTGGCAAGCTGCTGTAAGTTTTCGATGAGATCCTTAATACTGTCCTAGAAAAATTCATGATTTATTCAAGAAAAAAAAAATTCTAACAATTGAAAAGATCAGATAAGTCTTACACTAGGAACGCACCCCTCAATTCAAAGATTGAAATTCTTGGATAGCCATGATAAATCTGGATCATCCCATTTCCTCATTCTGACCCTTTTTCGCGGAAGAACCCTATTTATATTAGAATCCGCCAACAATATATAATTGTTGGTATGAAAGAATTTTTTTTGTAATGAAAAACTCAACTCTTATTACAAGTGAATTTCTGAAAATGCTTTTCGATTTCTAGAATTTCTAGAAATCACTTTATTTCTTGGTGTCAAAATAGGATATGTGGTATAAAAACGGGGAATCTATTCTCTTCTTTTTCCAAAAAAATGATCTTGGAGATTGTGTAATGCTTACTCTTAAACTCTTTGTTTACACTGTAGTTATATTCTTTGTTTCTCTCTTCATCTTCGGATTCCTATCTAATGATCCGGGACGTAATCCTGGACGCGAAGAATAAAAAAAGGAGAGTTCCTTGCTTCATTTTTATAAATGGTATTAGGATTTGATCTATTCCACTGTCAAAAACCGAACCGGAAAGAGAGGGATTCGAACCCTCGGTACGAATAACTCGCACAACGGATTAGCAATCCGACGCTTTAGTCCACTCAGCCATCTCTCCTAATTGAGAAAAGATAATTACTATGTTACAGCACCCAAAAAGAAATGCTTGAAAAAGCCCTTCTTTACTTTGTTATATAGATTATTATTTATTTATATAGAGTCTTATTAATCTATAGATATATAGATTCTTAATTTTATTATATAGATATAGATTTATTATATAGAATATAGATATATACAACTTTTCTATAGATATATACAACTTTTATCAGTAATTCCATTTCATTTATATGATAGTCTATATCATTTAGATTCTATAGATAAATAAAACAAGGGCTCTAAAGAAATATCTCAAATAAAAAAAAGAAAGAATATCGCTTTGATTTCGCTCAAAAGGGACTTTTTTTATTTCCAATTTCCACGGACCGGCCTGGTCAGTACCCGGCCGGGCTCATTTTTTTATTTTCAACTCAAATAAATCATTTTTTCTATGATTCTGCGATCTGACTTGTTGTAACAAAAAAATCTTGTTATTGGATTGAATCAACAATCAGAAAGAAGCAGAAGAAGTACTATTTCCGTTCCGATGATATAGAATCCAAATATCATTTCTATTCTTTTTTTTCTTCCTCTTTCTTTTTATTTACATTTGTTTTACTAGAATAACGAGAATAAATAAAAAGAAAAACTATGGATTTTTGCACAATCCATTTTTATGTTATGACTAAGTCCTTTTGTCGAACCCTATCTATCAAAACTCCTATAGCACAAGTCTTCTGACAAAAGAAAAGGCGGCAAGGCTCTAATTTTCAGGATTTTTTATGCTCCTATCTTGTGATCCTATCTTGATTACGCCCAATTCCCCTGTTCGACAAAGGGCCCTTTCTATACAATAATCGCATTGTAGCGGGTATAGTTTAGTGGTAAAAGTGTGATTCGTTCTATTAATCCCCTTAAGAGTTAAGGGGTCCTCGGTTTGATTCATATTCCGAGCAAAAACTTTCTTTCTTAAAAGGATTTAATCCTTTACCTCTCAACGAAAGATTTGAGGAAGAATATACATTCTCGTGATTTGTATCCATTTCTATCCAATGTATCCAAGGGCCAATTCAATTTTATAATTATAATTATAAATTTTCTAAATTTAACTTGAAAAATTGGATTCTGAAATTACGAAACATAATTTTTTTTTTTGAATTGGATCAATACTTCCAATTGAATAAGTATGAGTAAAAGGTCCATGGATAAAGATAGAAAAGTGTATTTCTAATCGTAACTAAATCTTCAATTTTTTTTGATAGGATAGATTGAAGCAAAATAGCTATTAAACGATAACTTTGGTTTACTAGAGACATTTACATCTTGTTTTAGCTCGGTGGAAACAAAATGCTTTTCCTAAGGATTTTCTCAAATAGAAATAGAGAACGAAGTAACTAGAAAAATTGTTCTATTCTAATCCCACTCTTCTAGAAGGATCATCTAGAAAGCGAATTGTTTTGAATGCATTCAGACAGAAAAGCTAACATAGATGGTATGGGCCGAATTCTTATTTCATTTCGTTCCTGCCTTATTTAAATTTTCTATTTATTTCTTTTTTTTTTATTTATCCATCTTCCATAAAGGAGCCGAATGAAACCAAAATCTCATGTTCGGTTTTGAATTAGAGACGTTAAAAATAATGAATCAACGTCGACTATAACCCCTAGCCTTCCAAGCTAACGATGCGGGTTCGATTCCCGCTACCCGCTCGATATTCGAATTCTATCTATTTGAATATTTAATATTTATTAATTCAATTCAATGATGCATTAATTAATGCATCATTGAATAAATACGCAATTCCTAAAAATTTTTCACATGTTCTTTAGTTTT